AAAATGAGCAATTCTAATTCTTAATTCTATAGGGTTGAATAAAAATTCAATTGACCATTTGATATAATTGCTATGCTTAGTGTGTGACTCGTTGGTTTTTTAGGGTTAGGATTAAAAAAGGACCAGCCCCATAGTATGAACTAATAACCAACTCATCACTTCGTATTATCTGGATATAAAGAACCAGTCAAGATATGATAAATCAGTCATATCTTTGTAGCAACTGAAATTTTTTTTTTGCATAAACTTTAATTAGAAGTTGTAAAACAAAATGAAAGAAGTAAAGGTGTGGATAAATGGAAGGATGAGAGAAAGAGAGAAAAAGAATATCAATGATATAGAATTCCAATATGTAAGGTCTACGAGTCATCTCATAAAAGACAGTGTAATAAAGCATCAATACTAATTGATTCATCCATAATTAAATATTAAATGAATCAAGAAAAAAATAAAGAGCTTGGAGCCAATAAAGACTAAGAAGATTGACTCAGGAACAAATTGGATTATGAGCTCCATTGTAGAATTCGGACCTAATCATTAAGTACGAAGCGATGGGAACGATGGAACCTGTGCATGCAAAAGATTTTATTGAAAAAATGAATCTTAATGATTCACTAGTCGGGATGGCGAAATGAACCGGAGATTAATTCATCTATTGGGAGAAGTCACGAACGAGCCCTACAAATGAAATAGAGATTGAAAGAGTAAATATTCGCCCGCGAAAACTTTTTTTTTTTTAGTTGCTAAACTTGGATAAAGGACAAAACAAAATAAAGATTTTTTAGAACGTTCTAAAAAAAAAACTATTTTTTACAAAAAATGTTAATCATTTCAATTAAATGTTTTTAATCCTTTTATTCGTGAGGAGCTGGATGAGAAGAAACTCTCACGTCCGGTTCTGTAGTAGAGATGGAATTGTGAAACAACCATCAACTATAACCCCAAAAGAACTAGATTCCGTAAACAACATAGAGGAAGAATGAAGGGAATATCTTATCGAGGTAATCATATTTGTTTCGGTAAATATGCTCTTCAGGCACTTGAACCTGCTTGGATCACATCTAGACAAATCGAAGCAGGTCGACGAGCAATGACACGAAATGCACGCCGTGGTGGAAAAATATGGGTCCGTATATTTCCAGACAAACCGGTTACAGTAAGACCCGCTGAAACACGTATGGGTTCGGGAAAGGGATCCCCTGAATATTGGGTAGCTGTTGTTAAACCAGGTCGAATACTATACGAAATGGGTGGAGTAACCGAAAATATAGCTAGAAGGGCTATTTCAATAGCAGCATCCAAAATGCCTATACGAACTCAATTCATTATTTCAGGATAAAAATGTAGAACCAACAGAAATGAATCTTGGGGATGAAAGTTTCTTTTTTTGGACAAAAAATATTCCTTTTTTTCTTCATCCTTTGCATTGGAAGAATAGACTAAAAAATTGATATGATTCAACCTCAGACCCATTTAAATGTAGCAGATAACAGCGGGGCTCGAGAATTGATGTGTATTCGAATCATAGGAGCTAGCAATCGTCGATATGCTCATATTGGTGACGTTATTGTTGCTGTGATCAAAGAAGCAGTACCAAATATGCCCCTAGAAAAATCAGAAGTAGTCAGAGCTGTAATTGTTCGTACCTGTAAAGAACTTAAACGTGACAGTGGTATGATAATACGATATGATGACAATGCTGCAGTTGTGATTGATCAAGAAGGAAATCCAAAAGGAACTAGAATTTTTGGTGCGATCCCCCGGGAATTGAGACAATTAAATTTTACTAAAATAGTTTCATTAGCTCCCGAGGTATTATAAAATGAGATCACTGATATGTTTATAGTGGGTATTTGAAAGAAATAGATTAAGAACTAGATTAATTAGTAGATTGTGTCTCACGCATATACCTTTAATAATTCATATTCATAAAACAAATTAAGTAAAAAAAAAAAAAAAGAAAAACATGTTGATTATATCCAATTTTGGGGCACCCATAATTTTAGTTCACCATGGGTAGGGACACTATTGCTGAGATAATAACCTCTATACGAAATGCTGATATGGATAGAAAAAGAGTGGTTCGCATCGCATCTACTAATATTACCGAAAATATTGTGAAAATACTTTTCCGAGAAGGTTTTATTGAAAACGTTAGAAAACATCGAGAAAAAAACAAATCTTTTTTGGTTTTAAACCTGCGGCATAGAAGGAATAGGAAAAGACTCTATAGAAATTTTTTAAATTTAAAACGGATCAGTCGACCCGGTCTACGAATCTATTCTAACTCTCAACGAATTCCTAGAATTTTAGGTGGGATGGGGATTGTAATTCTTTCTACTTCTCGAGGTATAATGACAGACCGAGAGGCTCGACTCGAAGGAATCGGCGGAGAAATTTTGTGTTATATATGGTAATCCTTTTAATATCCAAATTGGATCCGAAACTTCCTCCTATTTCTAAAAAAAAGAAAAGGGACGAGTTGTCTAATATCGTTCCTCCTCCATTAGTTGATACTTCAAGGAGGCTTTACCTGGAATGAAAGAACAAAAATGGATTCATGAAGGTTTAATTACTGAATCGCTTCCCAATGGTATGTTCCGGGTTCGGTTAGATAATGAAGATCTGATCCTGGGTTATGTTTCAGGAAAGATCCGGCGTAGTTTTATACGGATACTGCCAGGAGATAGAGTCAAAATTGAAGTAAGTCGTTATGATTCAACCAGAGGACGTATAATTTATCGACTCCGCAACAAGGATTGGAAGGATTAGGTGGTTTTTATTCAATATGATTCGAGATGCAAAATTTCAAGAAACTTATTTTCTTCCAAGAAGTAGATTCAGAATTAAGATAAGGAATGACAAATATGAAAATAAGAGCTTCTGTTCGTAAAATTTGTGAAAAATGTCGCCTAATCCGTAGGCGGGGGCGCATTATAGTAATTTGTTCCAACCCGAGACATAAACAAAGACAAGGATAATCAGACTCACTAAAGGACTCGATGGAAAAATAAGGAATCTGTTTTGACATGAAATGGATATATCCATATATCTCTGACTCATATTTATGAGATGATAAAATATGGCAAAAGCTATACCGAGAATTGGTTCACGTAGAAATGGACGTATTGGTTCACGTAAGAGTGCACGTAGAATACCAAAGGGGGTTATTCATGTTCAAGCAAGTTTCAATAATACCATTGTCACGGTTACAGATGTACGGGGTCGGGTGGTTTCTTGGTCCTCAGCGGGTACTTGTGGATTCAAGGGTACGAGAAGAGGGACACCCTTTGCCGCTCAAACTGCAGCAGCAAATGCTATTCGTACAGTAGTAGATCAAGGTATGCAACGAGCAGAAGTCATGATAAAAGGTCCCGGTCTCGGAAGAGACGCAGCATTACGAGCTATTCGTAGAAGTGGTATACTATTAACTTTCGTACGGGATGTAACCCCTATGCCACATAATGGTTGCAGACCCCCGAAAAAAAGACGTGTGTAGAAATAAACATTGAAGAAATTTCAAGAGAAACAAGAGAAATAAATGATTCAATCAAATCAAATAATATTACTATGGTTCGAGAGAAAGTAACAGTATCTACTCGGACACTACAGTGGAAGTGTGTTGAATCAAGAGAAGACAGTAAACGTCTTTATTATGGACGCTTTATTCTGTCTCCACTTATGAAAGGTCAAGCCGACACAATAGGCATTGCGATGCGAAGAGCTTTACTTGGAGAAATAGAAGGAACATGTATCACACGTGTAAAATCTGAGAACGTCCCACATGAATATTCTACCATAGCGGGTATTCAAGAATCGGTCCATGAAATTTTAATGAATTTAAAAGAAATTGTATTGAGAAGTAATCTATATGAAACTTGTGACGCGTCTATTTGTGTCAGAGGTCCAGGATATGTAACTGCTCAAGATATCATCTTACCACCTTATGTAGAAATCGTTGATAATACACAACATATAGCTAGCTTGACAGAACCGATTGATTTGTGTATTGGATTACAAATCAAGAGAAATCGCGGATATCTTATCAAAATGCCACATAACTTTCAAGATGGAAGTTATCCTATAGATGCTGTATTCATGCCTGTTCGAAATGCGAATCATAGTACTCATTCTTATGGGAATGGGAATGAAAAACAAGAGATACTCTTTCTCGAAATATGGACAAATGGGAGTTTAACTCCGAAAGAAGCACTTCATGAAGCCTGCCGGAATTTGATTGATTTATTTATTCCCTTTTTACATAAGGAAGAAGAAAACTTACCTTTAGAGGACAATCAACACACGGTTCCTTTATCCCCTCTTACCTTTCACGATAAATTGGATAAACTCAGAAAAAACAAAAAAAAAATAGCATTGAAATCGATTTTTATTGACCAATCAGAATTCTCTCCCAGGGTCTATAATTGCCTCAAAAGGTCCAATATATATACATTATTGGACCTTTTGAATAACAGTCCGGAAGATCTCATGAAAATTGAACATTTGCGCCTAGAAGATATAAAACAGATATTGGTCATTCTAGAAAAACATTTCGCAATTGATTTACCAAAAAAGAAGTTTTAAATCTATTGGATTTTTTTTCGTCTTTTTTTTTTTTTTTTCATTAAGATGAAAATAGGTTTTGAATCTTTAGCACAATTCATATATTCGAAAGAAATTCAAAATTGAATAGATGTATCTAGGGAGAATTCGTTTTCAAGCGACTATTCCCTAGATACACACGTCGTGTTATTTCACAATTGAATCAAATTAAAAAAGACCTAAAGTTAGGGATTTATCAATAGGTAATGTTGCACCAATACCCAACCAAAGAGCGACTGCAGTACCAATCAAAAAGACGGTTGTCGCTACTGGACGACGAAATGGATTTTGGAATTTATTAACATTCTCTAAAAAGGGTACTGTTAATAATCCCGCAGGTACTGAAACCATTAAAAGAACACCCAATAATTTATTGGGCACTGTACGAAGTATTTGAA